ACTAGAAAAGAAAACTCTAATAATCTTGATGTAACTCAAAAATATAGGCATTTGTGGGTTCAATGTGAAAATTGTTATGCATTAAATTATAAGAAATTGCTTAAGTCAAAAATGGGTATTTGTGAACAATGTGGATATCATTTGAAAATGAGTAGTTCCGATAGAATCGAACTTCTGATTGATCCGGGTACTTGGAATCCTATGGATGAAGATATGGTCTCTATGGATCCTATTGAATTTCATTCGGAAGAAGAAGCTTATAAAGATCGTATTGATTCTTATCAAACAAAAACGGGTTTAACTGAAGCCGTTCAAACAGGTATCGGTCAACTAAAAGGTATTCCTGTAGCAATTGGGGTTATGGATTTTCAGTTTATGGGAGGTAGTATGGGATCCGTAGTAGGGGAAAAAATTACCCGGTTGATTGAGTATGCTGCTAATAAATCCCTACCCCTTATTATAGTATGTGCTTCCGGAGGGGCACGTATGCAAGAAGGAAGCTTGAGTTTAATGCAAATGGCTAAAATCTCGTCTGTTTTATATGATTATCAATCAAATCAAAGGTTATTCTATGTATCAATCCTTACATCCCCTACTACTGGTGGGGTGACAGCCAGTTTTGGTATGTTAGGGGATATTATTATTGCCGAACCTAACGCCTACATTGCATTTGCAGGTAAAAGAGTAATTGAACAAACATTGAATAAGACAGTACCTGAAGGTTCACAAGCAGCTGAATTTTTATTCCAGAAGGGTTTATTTGATCTAATCGTACCACGTAATCTGTTAAAGGGCGTTTTAAGTGAGTTATTTCAGCTGCATGCTTTTTTTCCTTTGAATCCAAATAAAACCGAGGATTGAGGTAAATTATTTTATTTGTTTGTGTCAATATCAAAAAGTATTTTTTGTTTTATTGGAACCAAAGTAAAAACCAGAAGAATGGGAGTTTTTGGTTGGTGACATCCTAATTTTTTTTTGAATAAAGAAGAAAGAATAAAAAAATGTTAATAATTATGAATAGAATATTTATTCTATATTCCGATTCCTATCCTAATTAAGAAACCTTCATCAACAAGATAAAAGAAGGACTTCTTCCTTTTCCTTCTGTGAAATTAGTCAAATAATAAAAATTTCATGTCCTCTTCGTACACTTACATATGTATGAAAAATTCGCTTTTTGCTTCTTTTCTGGGAATCTTTATTAAAATAAAAATACCTCTTGGATCAAATTCTAAAGAATTCTTTGGAAATTTCATTTCATTTCTAAAAAATCCTCTATTTTCTTGAATTCGTAATTAGTCGAAGCAAGGGAAATAAAAAAAGATGACTAATAATAAAGGAAACTTTATTATCATATTGATATTATATATATGTAAAAAGCGAATAAATTTTTTAGTTCTACATTCCGTGTATTTGTATTTATTCTATATTATAAACTATAAGTAATTCTATAGAATTCTAATTAATTAATTAATATAATAACATAATAACAAGAAAAAAATATAACAAACAGGTACAACTACAATTTATAGTAAATGGAGGTGCCCATTTTATGACAACTATGAACTTTCCCTCTATTTTTGTGCCTTTAGTAGGCCTAGTATTTCCGGCAATTGCAATGGCTTCTTTATTTCTTCATGTTCAAAAAAAGAGGATTGTTTAGATATTTGGGTCCAAATCGAATTTTTCAAGACTTAGACTTGAATCGTAATACAGATATCTATTTAGCAGAAGCGATTTCTTCCGAACATAAATGAAAGAGCTCCTATGTATGTGAAAAGATGACGACATATGGGTAATAGATGTTTTTATTTTGATCTAACTCAAAAAAAAATTGAAATATTTCGATATTCATTCAATATTTCAATAAAAGTGAAACATACCCGATGCTAAGAATAGTACTAGTTGATGAGAGTTACATCGGAAACAAGGCAGAGTAAGGAAAGTACAATTCATTTGGGGTATTCTTTCAATTCAAATTCAATGCAACCAGATATAGTATGAATTGGCGATCAGAACGTATATGGATAGAACTTATAACGGGATCTCGAAAAATAAGTAATTTCTGCTGGGCCTTTATTCTTTTATTGGGTTCATTAGGATTCGTATTGGTTGGAATTTCCAGCTATCTTGGTAAGAATTTTATATCTTTATTCCCCTCCCAACAAGTTCTCTTTTTTCCACAAGGGATCGTGATGTCTTTCTATGGGATTGCGGGTCTCTTTATTAGCTCTTATTTGTGGTGTACAATTTCGTGGAATGTGGGTAGTGGTTATGATCGATTCGATACAAAAGAAGGAATAGTATATATTTTTCGTTGGGGATTTCCTGGAAAAAATCGTCGCATCTTCTTCCGATATCTTATAAAAGATATTCAGTCTATTAGAATAGAACTTAAAGAGGGCATTTATACTCGTCGTGTCCTTTATCTGGAAATAAGAGGCCAGGGAGCCATCCCCTTGACTCGTACAGATGAGAATTTGACTCCAAGAGAAATTGAACAAAAAGCTGCTGAATTGGCCTATTTCTTGCGTGTACCAATTGAAGTATTTTGAAAAAATGAGCTGAAATTATGAATGCTTTCTTAATTTGGAGTAAAATAATAAATCTAGAATACCTGGCATGCCTTAACGGAAATTTCATCAGAACCCTCACTTGGATCAACGTAGATTTATACAGAACAACCAAAGGGAGAAACTGTTTTTGTCTATAAATAGGAATAGGTGTTTTTGGATAGAAATTCACTTAAAATTCAATTCAGTAATAAGAAAAAATAAATCATGTAAATTTTTTATGTTATCAATTTTTTAGCAATCTTTCTTTTTATTTTTATCCTTTCTTCTCTTTATATTATATTTAATGATAAAATAATTGGAAAAAATCAAATTCTTAATTAGAACGATAATGAAATTATCCAAATTAGGTCTTGTTTTGCCGCCCATTTTTATCATCACATTCATACCTTCAATTCATTTTTTTGTGCTATGGTTAACTTATGATTCGAACTATTTTATTTGAAATTTTTGTAGAAAATGAGCTCTTTCCTCTTCCGCTTCAAATCCAAATAATATTCATTAAATTGAAAATGAAATAATGAAGCGGCTTTGCCGCGTATTCATCTTTTTTTTATTTATTCAAAATGGACTAAAAAAAAAACAAAGAATAGATTCATGGATTCGATACATTCGAATAGTTCATGTTTGATAAAAATATTCGATCACATAAAATCGACGAACACGACAGGTTCATTAACAATAACAATTTATAGATAAAAAAAAAATGGAAAAAAAGAAAGCATTTATTCCTTTTCTATATCTTGTATCTATAGTATTTTTACCCTGGTGGATCTCTCTATCATTTCAAAAAAGTCTGGAGTCTTGGGTTACTAATTGGTGGAATACTAAACAATCTGAATTTATTTTGAATGATATTCAAGAAAAAGGTATTCTAGAAAAATTCATCGAATTAGAGGAACTCCGCTTGTTGGACGAACTGATAAAGGAATACCCGGAAATACAGCTACAAAACCCTCGTATAGGAATCCACAATGACACGATTAAATTGGTCAAGATGCATAATGAGGATTGTATCCATATGATTTTGCACTTCTCGACAAATTTAATCTGTTTCTTTATTCTAAGCGGTTATTCTATTATGGGAAATAAAGAACTTATTCTTCTTAACTCTTGGATTCAGGAATTCCTATATAACTTAAGCGACACAATAAAAGCTTTTTCTATTCTTTTAGTAACTGATTTATGTATCGGATTTCATTCGCCCCATGGTTGGGAGCTAATGATAGGCTCTATCTACAAAGATTTTGGATTTGCCCATAATGATCCAATTATATCTGGTCTTGTTTCCACTTTTCCAGTCATTCTAGATACAATTTTGAAATATTGGATTTTCCGTTATTTAAATCGTGTATCTTCATCTCTTGTAGTGATTTATCATTCAATGAATGACTGAAAAGAAGAAACAAAGGTATATGGATATAAATCCAATTCTAATTTAGTTTAGAATTGAAAAATTAAAACGTTTCTTACTTTGTACATAATCAAAGCATTCAAATTTGTATTTACTCTTTTTATTTATACCCATCTAAGGCGGGAGTTTCCTCCCATATTCCAGTAATTTTCGTTCAGTCAATTCAGTTTTTAAGTTAAAGTAAATATCAAAATCGTGGATAGGGAACTATACTAGCAACCTAACCCAATTTATTGTAAAAATTTTCGGAATCAACGATTGGACCATGCAAACTATAAATACTTTTTCTTGGATAAAAGACCAGATTACTCGATCCATTTCCATATCGCTCGTGATATACATAATAACTTGGTCATCCATTTCGAATGCATATCCCATTTTCGCACAGCAGGGTTATGAAAATCCGCGAGAAGCAACTGGACGTATTGTATGTGCCAATTGCCATTTAGCTAATAAGCCCGTGGATATTGAGGTTCCGCAAGCAGTCCTTCCAGATACTGTATTTGAAGCAGTTGTTCGAATTCCTTATGATATGCAATTAAAACAAGTTCTTGCTAACGGCAAAAAGGGGGGGTTGAATGTGGGGGCTGTTCTGATTTTACCTGAGGGTTTTGAATTAGCACCACCCGATCGTATTTCTCCAGAGATGAAAGAAAAGATAGGCAATCTTTTTTTTCAGAGCTATCGCCCCAATAAAAAAAATATTCTTGTCATAGGTCCTGTTCCTGGTCAAAAATATAGTGAAATCACCTTTCCTATTCTTTCTCCGGACCCGGCCAGTAAGAAAGATGTTCACTTCTTAAAATATCCGATATATGTAGGTGGTAACAGGGGAAGGGGTCAGATTTATCCTGACGGGAGCAAGAGTAATAATACAGTTTATAATTCCACAGCGGCAGGTATAGTAAAGAAAATAATACGAAAAGAAAAGGGCGGATACGAAATAAACATAGTTGAGGCCTCGGATGGACGTGAAGTGATTGATATTATCCCTCCAGGACCCGAGCTTCTTG